TTAGTATAGATATACCTATATCTATAAACATATATTTAATGTTAATATAGATATATTCTATATCTATAGATATATAATATATATCTATAGACATATTCTATATCTATAAACATATATATACTTACTGAAAGAGTAAACCCTTAATTAACATAAAGAGTTTACTCTTTTTTTTGCCCTATTATTATCTTTATATATAAAGATAATAATATTATTTAATGAAATATTACACTTATATTATAAGTGTAATATTAATTATCTAATAATATACACACAATATGTGTGTATATTATTATAATTGTATATATATATATATATATATATACATATTAAATGTGCGCGCCCACGCGCGAGAGAAGTTATTTTATTCTAACTAACCAGTTTAAATACTAAACGCTCTTTTTTCTTTGTATCTACAAGGTAGGGACCTTGTAGAATGTGTATAGAAACCTAAAGTGCTACTTTATATATATTTAATATAAATTAACCAAAATATATACTCTTAACCCAGATAAAAAAATTTTTTTTTTTTTTTTTTTTTTTTTTTTTTTTTTTTTTTTTTTTTTTTTTTTTTTTTTTTTTTTTTTTTTTTTTTTTTTTTTTTTTTTTTTTTTTTTTTTTTTTTTTTTTTTTTTAGATACACTAAAATTAATTAAACCAAATAAATTAGAGTTTAAATCTTATGTATGCAAAACATATATTTTTTAATAAACTAAAACCCCTTTAAATAAAAATTTAATATAAAAGACTGAACTAACAAATTATAAAAAATAAAAAGATTAAAACTACTACTCTATTAAAATTTAAACTCTTTAAATAGTAGTTTTTAAATAAACCTGTACCTAGAAACAAAGTATAACCTTTAGAGTTAATATTATTTAAAAACAGATCCATAAACTTCAAATTTTTTATTTTATAAATTCTATTTTTAGCCAAATAGTCTACTAAAAATTTATAAACTAATTCCTTAAAAAATATTTTTAAAACTAGGAAAGATAAAAAAATTATTATAAATAAAAACACTAACGGACCAAAAAAGTCTACATACAAAAATAAACTCGGGATATTTAATAAATTAAAATTTAATCATCATAAAAACCTAATAGAAAAAACTACTAGAGCTAAACTTAAAAAGTTTATAAACACTGTTCTACTGTAGTGGTTTATTACTTTATTAAACCTTAAAAAAAAGCTTTTTCAAAGACGGTAACTGTAACCAAAAGTTAAAAAAACTGAAACAAAAAACATAAGACTAAAAAAAATTATATAATTATTAGAAAAGAACAATTCCAAAATAAAATCTTTTCTTACAGCCCCACTAGAAAAAATTAAACCACAAAGACAAAATAAGGTTACCAATATCTGAAGTTGAATGAAATTTGGTAAGTTACCATTATTCCTGTAATTACGTCCATCTTGCTGACCAAAAGAGCAATGAATAATATAACCAACCTGTATAAACAAACATCTTTTGAACAAAGCATGTCTCACTAAGTGAATAAAAGAAATAAAACTTAAACCTAGACCTAGTGTCACTATAGAAAAGCCCATTTGCGATAATGTCCTAAGAGCAACCACCTTTTTTAAATCTTCTTCTACTAACCTAGCTAGACTAGAAAAAAATATAGTGAATAAACCAATAATTAAAATAAATCTAATAAAATTTTTTTGTATAACCAGATTATTAAAGTTTATTAATAAAATTAAACCAGCTGTAACAAGTGTTCTTCTATGAACAAGAGAACTAACAGGAGTTGGGGCCCTTATAGCTTTAGGCAACCAAGAACTAAACGGAAACTGAGCTCTTTTAGTAAAAGCAGTTAAAAGCAATAAAAGAGCTATATAACTTCTAAATATACTGAATCTTAAAAAATAATAACCACTAAAAACCGATAAACCAAAAAAAACAAATATAAAATAATCACCTAGACGATTAGTTAGGGCTGTATTTATGGCCCCTCTACACCTATCCCAGTTATTATAAAATAAAACTAAAAAAAATCTAGAGATACCAAGTAAATCCCAGCTAAGCAGTATTGTAAAAATACTGTTTCTAAAATTCAATCTAAACATTCTACCTACAAAAATCAAAAGTACAAAATAGTAGTAGTTAAAATTAAGCTCTCTGTTTAAATAATAAGTTCTAAAAACCAAAACCCTAAATGTAACTAAAAAAAGAATAAAAGAAAATAAGATTCTATTAAAATAAAAATTAAATTTTAAACTAAGAAAATCCCATTCAAGTAAATAAATTCTTAACCTAAGTCTAGGTAAAAGCCAAACTCTTATACCACCAAATAAAAACAAAAATCCAATCAAAAAAATAGAAATATTAATTTTAAATCACTCAAACCAGTTTACCATATCACCATTCTATATAGAAACCACCTAAAATAAAAATAAATATTATCAAAAACCTAATATAAGAGCTGATATCCGAAACTAAAATACCTAAAAATATAACAATTTCTAAATCAAAAATAACAAATATAATCATTATAATAAAAAAATGAATACTAAAAGAATTTTGAATTTTACCGACTCTAACAAAACCACACTCAAAAGCTCTAATTTTATTTTTTCCTATATCTTTAATACTCAATAAAAAATTAATAACATAAAAAGCTACTAATAAAACTAAAGTAAAACATAAAACTATTATTAACACCAAAATTAAGATTTAAAAATCTTTAAAGTTTAAAACTTTTACAATGTTCCTTTCGTACTAAATGTATTAAATATAAATACTTATCAAGATAAACAATTCTATCTCACAATGAATTAAACTAATATCACGTCAGATTAATTAATAGAAGAACAGTCTAAACTACTAAGCCTTCTCCTCTCTTAGATTATCTGAATACAACATCGATGTAAAACTTACCTTACTATAAGAACTAGATTAGGTATGATTTTCTGTTAACTCCGGAGTAATTCTTTAAATTAAATATAGTAAAATACTATTATATAATATTCTGCCCTAGAAAATTTATCATATTTTTAATAAAAAATAAGATAACAGAATTTCCGAAGACTTATCTTTGTATAAGTATATTTATTTTTTCTTAAATAAAAATTAAATTCAAATATAAAATATAAATAGAACTAACCAATAACTTCATTCATACTGGAACTCAATAAAAGCACAAATTATTTTGCTACCTTAATGTCCTCACGCTAAGACTGCCATTTAAATTTCATAGGGCAGAAGCCAGCTTTAATATAAAGCCTAAGTCTTTAAAAAACATTTGATCAAGACTTCAAGTTCTTCAATTATATTTTAAAAATAGATAACCTTTATAAATTTTACTAATTTACAAATTATATATTTAATATTATTTTATTAAAATTAAAAATAAAAGTAGAAATAAATTGGAAAATGTTGTAAAACATAAAAGTAAAACACTTCAAATTATATATTTCCAAAAGTTAAAATTTTATATATAATTTTCTAATATAAAAACATAAACAGTTATCACAAAGGTCGACATATCAACTCTAGTAATAATAATTTTTAGTATGAAACAATAAAACTAATTATTACTCTACCCTTTGTTTCTATTTTTCATTTTATGAAATTTTATTGTAATAGTATGCAATACCAATATTTATATAAGTAAATTTTATAGCTTAAATTCTTTTACGCCACAAGTAAAAATTTTATAATAAACTAAAAAGCTAAATTATTCTATAGTGCCAAAACATCAACTTTTAAAATTATCCAACAGAGTAACTTCTAAAGCAATTGGTATAAAACTGTGGTTTGCTCCACAAATTTCTGAACATTGTCCATAAAAAACACCTACTATAGGAAAACTATATCTAAAAGTACTTAAAATACCACTTATAGCATCTAATTTTACAGATAATGAATTCAATGCTCAAGCATGAATAACATCAGCTGATGTAATACAGAAACGGATATTTGTGTCACAAGGAATTACACAACGATTATCTACCTCTAGAAGACGAGGTTCACCTAAATTTAACTGGTCTAAAGACTTTATATAAGAATCAAATTCTAGACCAGGAATATCACTATATTCATAACTTCAATATCATTGATGACCAGTAACTTTCACTGTTAAATTACTATCTAAATTCATTAAACCATAATAGTACAATAAACTTAAAGAGGGCACTATTTGTATCAAAAGAATAATAGTGGGAAAAATACTACAAAGCAATTCACCAAACTGATATTCAATTTTTTTTCTTTTAAAATAAAATGTACTAAAAATTAAATATCTAAAAAGTAAAGATACAAAAACTAAAACACCTAAAAGTAGACTACAATTAAAACTATGAAATCAATCTATATAACTAGCAAATAAACTATTTTGAAAAAGTAAATTATAACCTTGAAAAAAATTATTAATTAATCCTTGGAACCCTTTGATTGGAAGTCAAAAATACTAATTTATACTAAAGAATCTTAAAGTTTTGACCGTTTTATTGACAATAAAATATACTAGTTTATACTAAAACTTTGTAATAAGAGAAAAACCACCTCAAGGGTATGAACCTTACAGACTTAATTATCCTATCTTACTAAAAATCAATACCATTTAATTTGCAATTAAATATACTAAAATTATACTATGATTTCTAATTTTTTAAACTTGTAGTACTAAAATAAATCTCTGACTGATATCTGTGACCAAATACATAGTTACTCATACAATATTCTGGACTACTATTAGCATAATAATCACTAATTACTAAACGATATCTAAAAAAGGACTCAAGTAACACATAAACAAATAAAAACAGACCAGCTGTTCTAATAATAGAACCATAAGAAGAAACGATATTTCAAATTGAGTAAACATCTGGGTAATCCAAATATTTACGTGGGAATCCGTGTAAACCTGCAAAATGTAGAGGAAAAAATGTTAAATTAACACCAACAAATAGTAAAATAAAAACTGCAGACATTATTAATTTATCTAGGACATAACCAGTAATATAACTTCACCATAAAGTAACACCAGTAAAAATACCAAAAACAGCACCTAGACTTAAAACATAGTGAAAATGAGCTACTACATAATAAGTATCATGTAAAATAATATCTAAACTAGAATTAGATAAAACTACACCTGTCAAACCACCTAAAGTAAATAGGAAAATAAAACCTAAAACTCAGAGTAATAAAGGATTAAAAATTATCTTTATACCAAACAAAGTGGCTAACCAGCTAAAAACTTTTACCCCTGTTGGTACAGCAATAACTATAGTGGCAGCAGAAAAATAAGCACGTGAATCAAGATCTATACCTACAGTATACATATGGTGAGCTCAAACTACACAACCAATTAAACCAATTCTTAAAATAGCATAAACCATACCCAGAGCACCGAAAACCTCCTTTTTACCTGTCAAATAAAGAGTTGATTGTCTAATAATACCAAAAGCTGGTAAAATCAAAATATAAACTTCTGGGTGACCAAAAAATCAAAATAGGTGTTGATAAATAAGTGGGTTACCACCTGTGCTTGGATCAAAAAATGAAGTATTTAAATTACGATCTGTTAATAACATTGTGATTGCCCCAGCTAAAACAGGTAAAGATAACACCAATAAGAAAACTGTTACAAAAACTGTCCAAACAAATAGACTTATATGCTCTAAAGAAATAGATCTACTACGCAAATTTTTTGTTGTACACATAAAATTAATACCACCTAAAATAGATCTGAGACCAGACGCATGTAAACTAAAAATAGCTAAATCTACACTTCTACCTGGGTGACCCATGGTTCTAAGAGGTGGATAAACAGTTCAACTAGTACCACAACCCATATCAACAAAACAAGCATCTAAAATTAATAACATTGAAGTAGGTAGTAACCAAAATCTTAAATTATTAAGACGGGGGAACCTTATATCAGGAGCACCTAATATAAGTGGTAATAATCAATTACCAAAACCACCAATTATAGTTGGCATAACCATAAAAAAAATTATTAAAATAGCATGCGCTGTAATAACAGAGTTATAAAGTTGACCATTTCTAAGAAAAAACCCTGGTTTAGCCAACTCTAAACGAATTAATAGAGAAAAACTAGTACCTACTATACCAGATCACAAACCAAAAATAAAATAAAGAGTCCCAATATCTTTATGATTAGAACTTTCTAATCAGACAGCAAGACCACCTTGATACTTTTTATACATATTAATTTAAAAGTTACACGCTTAAAATAAAATATTTTACTTTTAAATTTTTTAATACACAACAAAAGTAGTGTATTAATAGGGCAAAAAAAAAGAGTGAACTCTATTTAATTAATTTAGTAGAACACCCTAAGTCAAAAAATATTATATATTATAAAAACTAATGGGGCTGAGAAACCTACATTTCAAGTATTAAAATTGTGGATTCTTTTACCCATTAGAGACCTGGTAATTAAAAATAAAGAGTAATAAAAAGATACTACAAAATATAGAAAAACTATAAAGAATATACTTTTTCTGATGAGTAGTCTATTGGAAATAACTAAAAACTCAGATAAGAAGGATAATGATGGTGGAACACCACTATTAGACAAAAATACAACAGAAAACAAAATACCCATAATCATACTAGAACTAAAAAATCTTCTTATAAAATAAATTATACGTCTACCAGAGGTGTGGTAAAACTCACCAATAAGATAAAACATTAAAGTTGATGTGTAACCGTGAGCTAACATTAATATAACACTACTAATTTTACTTCTTATAGTAATAAAAACTAAAGATAATAATAGAAAACTTATATGAGTAACAGAAGAGTAAGCAGCTAAAGCCTTAGAGTCACTCTGAAAAACACAACAAAATGATCCTAAAATTATACCTAAAAACGCAATCAGAATTCATACGTTATTGTGTACAAAACTTAATCTACCTAAAATACGAAGAAAACCGGCTGTACCTAATTTCAGCAGTAACCCAGCCAACAACATCCTAGCTGTTGTAGGTGCTTCAACATGGGCTTTTGGTAATCAAAGATGGAGAAAATAAATAGGAAACTTTATTATAAAACTTAAACTTAGAATAAAAAATATTTCTCAAGAAATAATAAAATTATAATAAGTAAAAACTAGTAAAAAATTACTTTTAAAATAAACAAATAAAAAAGGGAAAGAACAAAAAGCTGCATAAAATATTAAATAATAAGAAGAGTTAATTTTTTCAATTTGTGATCCATAACCTAGAATTATAACTAAAATTGGAAACATAGATAGCTCAAAGAACATATATAATATCATCATATTGCTAGGAATAAAAAAAACAATACAAATAAAAACTAAAATTTCAGACAAGATAAGCAAGTTATTATTTTTTTCTCTAATTAAGATGATACCTAAAATAAAAAGTCTCATAACAATAAGTAAAATAAATCTATAAGAATCTAAAATTAAAAATAAACCACCTCAAGAAAAATTATTAAAAATAAGAAAACTAAAAACTAGGGCAAAAAGTAAAAAATAAACTGGTTTAAACAACCATAACAAAGAAATAAAAAGAAATTCTAACAAAGCTACTAAAGACCTTATAATTACAAGTTATATATTCTTAAATTAAACTATCATAGCTATACTAGTAAGATCATCAATAAACAAACACAAACAAAAATAATCACACTACGTCTACAAAATGTCAATATAAGATAGCAAATTCTAGTCCCAAATGATGATTATAATTAAAATGATTTTTTAACAAACGTAAAAAATTAAATGCTAAAAATAGACCACCACAAAGTACATGAATTCCATGAAAACCTGTAGATAAGTAGAAAATTCTACCAAAAACACCATCAGAAATAGAGAACCTAGCTTCTATGTACTCCATTATTTGGATCCCGGTAAAATAGGCAGCTAACAAACAAGTTAAAATTATACTATTAGTACATCTTTTATTACTTAATAAACTGTGATGAGCTCAAGTAACAGTTACACCACTACTTAACAAAATAATGGTATTAAGTAAAGGTACACCAAAGGGGTTAACTAGATGTATACCGAAAGGTGATCAAGTTTCACCTAACTCGTGTACAGGAACTAAAGCAGCATCAAAAAATGTTCAAAAAATACAAAAGAAAAATATAAACTCTCTAAAAACAAAAAGAATAACACCAAATTTAAAACCATCTATAACAAAAAAGTTATGATAACCACTTAAACCTTCTATAGAAATATCTTTACCTCAAGCAAAAGAAATAAATAAAACTGAGAAAAGAGTAAAAATAAAAAGCTCATAAAGACCATATTTAAAAAATATAACAAGAGAACTTAACATTCCAGCTGAAGCAAAAAATAAATTAAATGCATAGCTAGATAAACTTAAAATATGAAAATTGTGAAATATAACATATTACAAATCTTTAGAACCTAAATCTAATGTATTATCTTATACTAAACATGTTAATTACTTAAAAAGGTATTTACTTGATATATAAATAAACAACAACGCGTAAGCTAAACCAAAGTAAATGATTGAAAATAAGGGTCTTAAAATAGTAAAAGGATCTTCAACTATACACTGACCTAACCAACTTAAAATTGTAGATGAAATAATAAATAAAAATACTAAAAACTTATTCAACTTGGTTAAACAAGAAGTATAATTATTTACCAAAGCAAAAAAATAAAATGTGACAATACTTATAAGAAGAGCAATAACACCTAAAACCTTGTTAGGAATAGCACGTAAAATTGCATAAGCAAACAAAAAATACCATTCTGGCACAATGTGTACTGGCCTTATTATTGGGTCAGCTTCAATAAACATTTCTGCATCACCTAAATTAAAAGGGTAAACCAGGCTCAGGGCAATAAAGACTAACCAAATAATAATATTATAAGCATCTTTACCGGCATACTCTGGTCTAAAACAAACCTTATCATAATCACCATGACAATACAAACTAGAAGTTCTACCTGTTCTATGTAAGAAAATAAGATGACCTAAAACAATCACTAAAATACCTCAAGGTAATAAAAAATGTAATACAAAGAAAAACTTGAGTGTTGCACCTGTTACACCAAAACCTCTTCAAATTCAAGTAACAATAGTAGGACCTCAAATAGGAATAACTCTTAATAAACTAGTAATAACCACAGCTGCCCAAAAACTTATTTGTGCTCATACTAGCACATAACCTATAAAAGCTTCTATTATAACCAATAAATAAATAGTAAGACCTGATATTCAAACTTTTTTCAAACGATAACTTATAAAAAATAAACCTTTAAAAATATGTAAATATAAAAAAATAAAAAATAGACTAGCACCGTTAAAATGAAAAATACGAAAAACCCAACCAAAATTAACTTCATACATAATATACTGTACTGTAGAAAAAGCAAGTAGACTGTCAGGTGTGTAGTAAAAAGCTAAAAATGTACCTGTTAAAATTTGAAAGACTAAAACTATACCCAATATTCTACCAAAATTTCAACTTAAAGTTAAAGTTTTACTAGAGGGTAAAGTTACCAACATACCATTAACAAAATTTAATAAATTATTATTAATTTTCAATACTCCTAATATTCTTAACTTCTTCAGAGTCATATTTTAATTATAAACTAAAAGAGTAAAAATAAAATTTTTAAAGCTAAATGTATACTTTTTTTATAAAAATTTTTTATTCTACAAGGTAGGGACCTTGTAGAATGTGTATAGAAACCTAAAGTGCTACTTTATATATATTTAATATAAATTAACCAAAATATATACTCTTAACCCAGATAAAAAAATTTTTTTTTTTTTTTTTTTTTTTTTTTTTTTTTTTTTTTTTTTTTTTTTTTTTTTATGCCACTAAACTCTTTTGCACCAAAAACAAATATTTTTTCTAAACTAAGTTGCAAAGATGACCGTCTTTTTGTACCGTAAACAAACATAGTAATATCTATTTCGCATCTTACTTCTCCCGAGAGGAACTCCACCTTATCAAGATGATATAATTATATTTTACTAGAAAAGTAAATTAAATAATAGAAATAATTATTAGTGGTAAAATAATGAAATAAGAAAACTTATTATTAGATCTGGTTTCATTATTATTTTTTATACTTAAATTGATCAGTCAAAAACTAAATGCTAAAACAGATAAGAATATTATAAAAAGTAAAAATAGGGTAAAAAATCTATCAAACTTAAAAATTTCACTAAGAGAAAAAATTTTTACAAAAAAAGATACCCTAAAAGGAATATTAAGAAACACCAATGTAGTTTCCCAGTTAATAAAATTAAAACTGTTTGTTTTTGAAAACTTAGAAATGAGTAACACTATCAAAACAAAATAATAAATAAATAAATAAAATGTATTTAATATAGAAAAGAATACACCTAAAATAATTCAGTTAAATGATTCAGTAGAAGAAATAATTAAAAGATTTTTATAACTTTTTATGACAAAAACTTGAATATAACAAAATAAAAGCCCAAAAAGTAAAATATAAGTAGATCTTAATCAAAAAATTTGTAATAAGATAGTTAAAAATGGTAATTTTTGAAATGTTAAAAATCATATTAAACCATAATTAAAAATATTATTTGTAACATTAAAAATTCAAAAGTGTAGCGGTGCTACACCGATTTTTATTATAATAATAAAAAACTGAAGAATACCTCTACTAAAAATCAAAAATAATAACCCCAGAGACTCCTGAATAACAAAATAATTAAAAATACTGGTATAACTTTTACTTCTTTTATTTAGTAAAGTAAAAACTACAGTTATTAAAAGAAAAATTCTCCATCAAACAATAATATTATTGGTTAAGACTCTAAGAAGAGTTAGAAAAATAGTTAACAAAGAAATAAAAATAATCAAAAACGAGCAGGTTCTAACCTAGAACAAATTTAGAAGACTTGCTTTATGAACTCGTTAATTGAACTATATCTTTTGCGCTTAAAACAAATGCACTTCTTATGCTATATCAACTAAGGTGTGGTCCACCATTTCCAAATTAAAAGTTTGGCACTTTAATCTTAAGTTAACACCTTTTTTTTTTATTATTCATTAAGATATAAGAAAATTAAACGTGAAAAAATATAACTTTGAATAAAAAATACAAAACACTCCATCATAATAGCAAAAATAGAAATTCAAATATAACTATCACCGATTCTTAACTCTAAACCTTGATATAATATTATGCTAATTAAATGTCCTACTATAATATTTACTGTTAAACGCACCGTTAAAGCCAAAGGACGTGAAAACTCACTAACAATTTCTACTAACAACATACTTAAAGTTTTTAAAAACCTATCACCCGGTTTTCTTATATAAACAGAAAATTTCTCTCTAGAAATAAAAGTTAATAATGTTCTAAGTCAAGCTACAGCTGCATAAACAAAAGTAAATTCAACTATACCACAAGGACAAAATGAATAAGTAAAATAACCACCAAAACAACAAGTTAACAAAACAATAAAAGTAAAAACTGAAATAACAGAACTGAGGGGTAAAGAACTTGTATATCTAAAAACCCCAACTAAACTATTAAGAAATTTTTTAACTAAAGTATTTAACATACTTTCTTTAAAATAAAACAAAAACTGCAAAACAAACACAAATATAAAAATATCTAAAAAATAAACCTGATTAATAATAAAAAATAACCGCATAAAAACACAATATAATTAAAGAAACCGGTAATAACTTAAATCAAAATAAACTTATTATTAAGTCATAACGATAACGTGGGTAGGAACTACGAATAAAAATCAAAATCGAAAATACCGAAAAGGCAACAAAAATAGAGAAATTAAAAAATATGGCAGAAGACAAGACACTAAAAAAAATTAGTCTACCATACTCCCTTAAAAAAAGAAGGACAAAAGCTACACTAGCAAATTCAACATTGTAACCACTAACTAACTCACTCTCACCCTCAGAAAAATCAAATGGGGCACGATTTAGCTCAGCAATAATCATAATTAAAAAAGGAATGTAGATAATTAACAGCCTAATATTAAATTTTGAAACAAAATTAAACACATTGTTATGAATAATGATACATAAAACATATAAAGAAAAAGCAATCTCATAAGAAATACTCTGTCTTCTAGCACGAATAGCACCAATCATACCGTATTTAGATTTACTGACAATACCACTAATTAAAGTAGTATAAACTGAAAAACCAATTAAACAAAGAAAAAATAAAACTGAGTACTCAAAACTTAGAAAATCAAAAAAGTAAGGTAGTGTAAATCACTCCAAATATATTACAATAAAAGAGATACCTGGAACTAATAAAAAGGAAATTTCAGATGAATTGAGCGGTGTTATTTGCTCTTTTTTTAGCAATTTGACACCATCAAGAAGAGCTTGAGCTAAACCTATAAATGTGACTTTAGTGGGACCTAAACGATTCTGACTACTACCTAAAAGATGACGTTCATAAAGAGTAATAAATGCAATGCTCTGAACAATAAAAATTATTATCAAAATAACTATAAGTAAAACTAAAATAATCAAGAGTAAGAATCTTTAGATTTACAATCTAACGTTTTAAAAATTAAACTAAACTCTTAAATTTAAGAGGTATACCTTTTGATTAACAGTCAACAATTCTTTAATTAAACTAACTCTTAAAAACTACGAGTAACCTCAAAACATGTTTTCAAAACATATTTAAAAATAGTTCTATTACTAGATTCAGGTTCCCCTAAAACTACTTTACTACAACTTACTCCCCTTTGGGCAATTGATGGATGATTTGTACCACTTCTAGATAATCTTCAAAAATACATAAAGAATTTTTTACTGTCTTTTACAATTTCATTTAGTTTACCAAAACTAAAATCCAAAATATACAAAATAGTAGGCCAAATTTTACTTAAGTCATAAACCGGGTATATATCTATTTTAATAAATTAAAAATTTTTTATTATAATCCTTAAGAATAAAATAAACGATCATACACGAGTCAAAAAACTAAGTGGTTAATGGGGGTTCTCAGTTACTACTCAGCCTCCAAAGATAATTTAGAATGTCTGCCAATATCTTTTCAGTTTAAATACAACTCTACTCCTGCTCTTTTAATCTTTGTCTACACAGGTACTAATCTGCTTTGTTCAACAAATTTTAAAATTATGAATACCCACTAATATTGATCCAAATTCTACCAAGGATCTTAAAGAAATATAAATTATTCATAATAAACATCAATTAAAGTACAAGCTTTAACAAGTCTAGCCGATTATTCTGGAACAAGTATTCTACAAGCGATAAATTGCCGAGGTAAATTTTCATTGCCTACTTTGTAAATCAAATTTAGATAATACCATTTTAAATCATCTTAAACCATGATCAAATTTTAATTCCCTAAAAGAAAACTTTATAAGATAAAGAACCGATTCTGCGAAAAAGAAACATACTTAATTATACTATTATCTCTACAGAAATATATTTTTGATTTTGAAGATCAATAGTTTAAACTTAACTTACATCTGTTAAAATATTAAAAAATACAATTATCCCTACCAAAAAATTTTATATTCCCCACTATCACCACTATACCTAAAATCCTAGAGATAACAGAAAAACACATAAAATAAAAAAACATTATTTCTCTTAAAATATAAGAAAATTTAAGAAATAAACTCAACATAAGAAACTCCAAAGAAATCAAAATAAAAATAAGACGTTGTCATTTAAAAATAAATATAAATATTCTAACAAATAAAAACATAATTTTATAACTTACGCAAAGCACCAGAAAAATTTAAAAAATAACTTCTAAAATTTATAAAAAAGAGTAAACACAATAAAATAAAAATAAAAATAAATCAATAAATACTGTAGTAGAAACCTCTTAAACCTAAAAATCTAGTATACAAATTAAACTGTGGTGAAAAAATAAAAATTGTTAATAAAAGTAAAACTAAAGACAAATAACTTTTGACTACATTAATTTTAGACAAACTAGAAAAATAAACTAAAATAACAAAAATCCCACTCAAGAACAAAAGACAAATAAAATAAGAAAATCAAATATGTATACTCATAGAAATAATAGGTATTCTAAACAACAAAGAAAAAATAAGAAAAAACCTACTTTTTATTGGGTCAATATTAACATAACTAATCACACTACTTAAAACAGCTAAAATAAAAAACAGTTTTATTATAGAATTTTAAACCTTATCATTGTAAGTGATGTATTCTAAATTAAACTAAAAATTCCATCAGTAATAACATCTTAGCAACCCAAATACTATATTTTTATTAAACTATTTACTG